AACTCCAGATGAATGTGCAAAAAGAACTTAATTGTATGAACCGAAAACTCAACATTGCTATTACAAGAATTGCAAATCCTTACGGGCACCCTAATATTCTTGCCGAATTTATAGCCGGACAATTAAAGAATCGAGTTTCATTTCGAAAAGCAATGAAAAAGGCTATTGAATTAACTGAGCAAGCGGATACAAAAGGAATTCAAATACAAATTGCAGGGCGTATCGACGGAAAAGAAATCGCGCGTGTCGAATGGATCCGAGAAGGTAGGGTTCCTCTACAAACCATTGGAGCGAAAATTGAGTATTGCTCCTATAGAGTTCGAACTATCTATGGGGTATTAGGAATAAAAATTTGGATATTTATGGATGAAGAATAATAAGAATAAGACTCTACTTGTCTTTACGTTCTATTCTGTGATAGAACAAAAAATGACAAATTCTTTCATTTTTTGATTGAACATAAAAAAATGAGCAGTTCTAAATTCTATAAGGTTAAATAAAAATTTGATTGATCATTTGATATAATTGCTATGCTTAGTGTGCGACTCGTTGGGTTTTTTAGGCTTAGCATTCAAAAAAAAAATGGGCGGACCCCAGTATAAGCTAATAACTATAGCACTAATAACCAACTCATCGCTTCGGATTATCTGGATCCAAAGAATCAGTCAAGATATGATATATTGGTCATATCATTATAGCAACTGAAATCTTTTTTTTGCATTAAGTAAAAGAAAAAAACCAATCTGATTATGAATATATCTAAATTGTGAAGCAAAATAAAAAAGTATGTGGATAAATAGAAGGATGAGAGAAAGAGAGAAAAAGAAATAGCAATGAAATGATATATTATTCCAATATGTAAGGTCTATGAAGCATCTCATAAAGAGCAATGTAATAGAGCATCAATAGAGATTCATCAATAATTAGATGAATATCTGTTCATCGAAGAAAAAATCAAGAGCCTTAAGTCAATAAAGACTGAGAAGGTTGACTCAAGAACAATTTTTTTTTTTTTATTAAATATTAAAATAAAATTAGTAAAAAATTATTAAATTTAATATTAAATTTAATTTGAATATTAAATAAATATTAAATTAAGGCTCCATTGGAGAATTCAGACCTAAGCATTAATCGAGAAGCGATGGGGACGACGGAACCCGTGAATGCAGAGGATTCTATTGAAAATGAATCCTAATGATTTATCGGGTAGGATGGCGGAACAAACCCGAGGCCACTTCATTTCTTTTTAGTCTGATTCTGAGAGGTCATGAGTTAACCCGACAACTGAAATAGATATTGAAAGAGTAAATATTCGCCCGCGAAAATTTTATTTTTATTTTATTTGATTGTTAAATTTTTGTCGATCCGATATGAATATGATAAAAAAAGACAAAACAAAATAAAGATTCGTTATAACATTATAACAAAACCAAGATAAGACATTATCTATAAATAGAATCCATGTTTAATTACTTATATATATATCCAATATATATCCAAACAAGATATACAAATTTCTAATAGATCAGATAAAATCTCAAAGCAAAGAATCCCAGGATTCAATCTATTATTCATTAACTACCTGTATATCTTAAGAATAAAATAAACTATTTTTTTAGTCATTTTTTTTCGCGAGGAGCTGGATGAGAAGAAACTCTCATGTCCAGTTCTGTAGTAGAGATGGAATTGATAAACAACCATCAACTATAACCCAAAAAGAACCAGATTTCGTAAACAACATAGAGGAAGAATGAAAGGAATATCTTATCGAGGTAATCGCATTTGTTTCGGTAGATATGCTCTTCAAGCACTTGAACCCGCTTGGATTACATCTAGACAAATAGAAGCGGGGCGCCGCGCAATGACACGAAATGTACGCCGTGGTGGAAAAATATGGGTACGTATATTTCCAGACAAACCAGTTACGGTAAGACCTACAGAAACACGTATGGGTTCGGGGAAAGGATCTCCCGAGTATTGGGTAGCTGTCGTTAAACCGGGCAGAATACTTTATGAAATGAGCGGAGTAGCCGAAAATATAGCCAGAAAGGCTATTTCAATAGCGGCGTCCAAAATGCCTATAAAAACTCAATTCATTATTTCAGGATAGGAATATAGAACCAAAGGAAAGAAGTCTTGGGAATAAAAAAAACAATTGCGGGTTTCCTTTTTTTTTTGACAAACAATATTTCTTTTTTTCTTCGTCCTTTGTTACATTGAAAGAAGAGATTAAAAAAATGATTCAACCTCAGACCCATTTGAATGTAGCAGATAACAGCGGGGCCCGAGAATTGATGTGTATTCGAGTCATAGGAGCTAGTAATCGCCAATATGCTCATATTGGTGACGTTATTGTTGCTGTGATCAAGGAAGCAGTACCAAATACACCTCTAGAAAGATCAGAAGTGATCAGAGCTGTAATTGTACGTACTTGTAAAGAACTCAAACGCGACAACGGTATGATAATACGATATGATGACAATGCTGCAGTTGTCATTGATCAAGAAGGAAATCCAAAAGGAACTCGAATTTTTGGTGCGATCGCCCGGGAATTGAGACAGTTAAATTTCACTAAAATAGTTTCATTAGCTCCTGAGGTATTATAAGACGAGACCTCAATATAGTTATAGTATTTAAATTAGAGTATTTAAATGACATAGATTAATTAGTAGATTGTGTCTCACGTATATACCTTTACTAAGTAAAAAAAAAGAACACGTTGGTTATATCAAAATTCGGAGCAACAATAATTTTAGTTTACCATGGGTAAGGACACTATTGCTGACATAATAACCTCTATACGAAATGCTGACATGAATAGAAAAGGAACGATTCGAATAGGATCTACTAACATCACTGAAAACATTGTTAAAATACTTTTACGAGAAGGTTTTATCGATAACGTAAGGAAACATCGGGAAAGCAACAAATATTTTTTGGTTTTAACCCTACGACATAGAAGGAATAGGAAAGGACCATATAGAACTATTTTAAATTTACGACGGATCAGTCGACCCGGTCTACGAATCTATTCTAACTATCAACAAATTCCTAGAATTTTAGGCGGGATGGGGATTGTAATTCTTTCTACTTCGCGGGGTATAATGACAGACCGGGAGGCTCGACTAGAAGGAATCGGCGGAGAAATTTTGTGTTATATATGGTAATCTGTCTGATATCCGAATTGTATCCGAAACTTTCCATTTGTGAAAAAAAAAGAAAAAAGCACGGGTTGTCTAATAGAACTCCTCCTGCCCTACAGTAGTTGATACGTAAAGGAAATTTTACCTGGAATAAAAGAACAAAAATAGATTCATGGAGGTTTAATTAGTGAATCACTTCCATTCCGGATTCCTTTAGATAATGAAGATCTAATTCTAGGTTATGCTTCAGGAAGGATCCGATCGACTTTTATACGTATGCCACCGTGGGATAGAGTCAACAAAAGTGAAGTAAGTGCTTATGATTCAACCAGGGGGCGTATAATTTATAGACTCCGCAACAAGGATTCGAACGATTAGGTAGTTTTTTCAACTTCAAGATTACTTTCAGGGGGATCCAATTCAAGGTTCAAAAATTTCAAGAAACTTATTTTCTTCCAATAAGTGGATTCGGAAAAATTTAAGGAATAACAACTATGAAAATAAGGGCTTCCGTTCGTAAAATTTGTGAAAAATGTCGATTAATCCGTAGGAGGGGACGAATTATCGTAATTTGTTCCAACCCAAGACATAAACAAAGACAAGGATAATCTTTCTATTCTAAAAAGAACTCCCTAAAGAAAATAAACTAATCTTAAAGAAAGCGATGAACAAATAAAAATAGAAGATCTGTTTTGACATGAAATGGATATATCCATATATCTCTGACTTATCTTTATGAAATGATAAAATATGGCAAAACCTATACCAAAAGTTGGTTCACGTAGGAATGGGCGCAGTAGTGCACGGAAAAGTGCACGTAGAATACCAAAAGGAGTTATTCATGTTCAAGCAAGTTTCAACAATACCATTGTTACTGTTACAGATGTACGGGGTCGGGTAATTTCTTGGTCCTCCGCCGGTACTTGTGGATTCAAGGGTACAAGAAGAGGGACTCCTTTTGCTGCTCAAACCGCAGCGGGAAATGCTATTCGAGCAGTAGTAGACCAAGGTATGCAACGAGCAGAAGTTATGATAAAGGGTCCTGGTCTCGGAAGAGATGCAGCATTACGAGCTATTCGTAGAAGTGGTATACTATTAAGTTTCGTACGAGATGTAACCCCTATGCCACATAATGGCTGTAGACCCCCTAAAAAAAGACGTGTGTAGAAATAAACACTAAAGAGATTTCAAGAGAAATAAATGATTCAATGATCTGATCAAATAAAATAATATTGCTATGGTTCGAGAGAAAGTAAAAGTCTCTACTCGGACACTACAGTGGAAGTGTGTTGAATCAAGAACAGATAGTAAGCGTCTTTATTATGGACGCTTTATTCTGTCTCCACTTATGAAAGGCCAAGCCGACACAATAGGCATTGCGATGCGAAGAGCTTTGCTTGGAGAAATAGAAGGAACATGCATTACACGTGCAAAATCTGAGAAAATACCACACGAATATTCTACCATAGTAGGTATTCAAGAATCAGTACATGAAATTTTAATGAATTTGAAAGAAATTGTATTGAGAAGTAATTTGTATGGAACTCGTAACGCCTTTATTTGTGCCAAGGGTCCCGGATATGTAACTGCTCAAGACATCATCTTACCACCTTCTGTGGAAATCGTTGATAATACACAGCATATAGCTAGCCTAATCGAACCAATTGATTTGTGTATTGGATTACAAATCGAGAGAAATAGAGGATACGGTATAAAAATGCCAAAGAACTTTCACGACGGAAGTTATCCTATAGATGCTGTATTCATGCCTGTTCGAAATGCGAATCATAGTATTCATTGTTATGGGAATGATAATGAAAAACAGGAGATACTTTTTCTAGAAATATGGACAAATGG